TCAGTTTATGGGTGGTAGTATGGGATCTGTAGTGGGCGAAAAAATCACACGTTTGGCCGAGTATGCTACCAATCAATTTTTACCTCTTATTCTAGTGTGTGCTTCCGGAGGAGCACGCATGCAAGAAGGAAGCTTGAGCTTGATGCAAATGGCTAAAATATCTTCCGCTTTATATGATTATCAATTAAATAAAAAGTTATTTTATGTAGCAATCCTTACATCCCCTACCACAGGCGGGGTGACGGCTAGTTTTGGTATGTTGGGAGATATCATTATTGCCGAACCCAATGCTTATATTGCATTTGCAGGTAAAAGAGTAATTGAACAAACATTGAATAAGACAGTACCTGAGGATTCACAAGTGGCTGAATATTTATTCCATAAGGGCTTATTCGATCCAATCGTACCACGTAATCCTTTAAAGGGCGTTCTGAGTGAGTTATTTCGGCTACATGCTTTCTTTCCTTTGAATGAAAATTAGATTAGAGCCTTAGAGTCTTAATTTAATAAAACTTAATAAATTTTTTTATGTGTGGTGATCAAGTAGTTATTTAATTTATAGGAATCAAAGTCAAAATCCGAAGAATGGATTTTGACTTTGGTAACATAAGATTGAATTGTAGAAAGAACCATCCGGATCGTTTTTTTATCGATATTCCTGGTTACTAATACTAACTAGGAAATCTCTATTAAACAAAAGAGTGAATTCTTTCAAAATAAAAGAGTGAATTCTTTCGCTTTCTTCCGTGGAATTAGTTAACAAGGTCTTGCATCTTTCTATATCTCCCGAAAATAATCCCCCACTAAGAATCCTTTTTGTTGGATCGTATTATAACGAATTCTTTGGGAGTTTTTAGGAAATACTTTAAAATTTTATTAAATTATGAAATTTATAAGACAAGAAAAGATAATAACTACTAATACGAATATAAAAAGGGTGGATTATCGTATATATATATTTCATGTAGAAACATGTAGAAAGATGAATTAGAAACATGTAGAAAGATGAATAGGTCCATTTATTTATATATTTATTGTATTTTATTAATTAATATATATTTCTTAAATTAATATATATTTCTTAAATTAATATATATTTCTTAAAACATATACTTATAGACTCCCTATACCTATTAAGTATATATATACTCACTTAGGTATACTTAGTATAATATAACAATTATATATGAATTATAAGATATCTTTATAACAATATAAGGATAAGGTTCAAATATAAAACAATAAATATAACAATAAATAACAGGTACAAATATTAAATCGAGGTACCCATTCTATGATAACTCTCAACAGTCTCCCCTCCATTTTTGTGCCTTTAGTGGGCTTAGTATTTCCGGCAATTGCAATGGCTTCTTTATCTCTTTATGTTCAAAAAAACAAGATTTTTTAGATACAACAAGGACAAATCTTATATATATATATATTTTTTTTTTTCAAGACTTACTTGGATCATAACACGGATATCTATTTAGTAAAATATGGTATAATATGCGGCTTCCTTCGGGCATAAGCTCTTATGTATGTGTAAACATGATAAATGAATTATAACTATTTTCAAATAGATCGGGATCGGGGATAATTTCTGAAATGTAAAGTCAATATATCTATATGTATTAGGAAATCATATGAAAGGGATGTTATTATTTTAGTTTGGATCTAATAAATTCGATGAATTATCCCTAAAGGTTCACATCATAATAGTGCTGGTTGATGAGAGTTACTTCGGAAACAAAAAAAAGTAAAAAAAAAATTATTTTTGTTATTCTCCAATTCCAATAAAATGCAACTAGGTCTAGTTAGAGTATGAGTTGGCGATCAGAACGTATATGGGTAGAACTTATAGCGGGGTCTCGAAAAACAAGTAATTTCTGTTGGGCCTTTATTCTTTTTTTAGGTTCATTAGGGTTTTTATTGGTTGGAACGTCCAGTTATTTTGGTAGGAATTTTATATCTTTATTTCCTTCTCAGCAAATAATTTTTTTTCCACAAGGTATCGTGATGTCTTTCTATGGGATCGCAGGTCTTTTTATTAGCTCCTATTTGTGGTGCACAATTTCGTGGAATGTAGGTAGTGGTTATGATCGATTCGATATAAAAGAGGGCATAGTGTGTATTTTTCGTTGGGGATTTCCTGGAAAAAATCGTCGCATATTCCTCCGATTCCTTATGAAAGACATTCAGTCCATCAGAATAGAAATTAAAGAGGGTATTTATGCTCGTCGTGTCCTTTATATGGAAATAAAAGGACAAGGAGCCATTCCCTTGACTCGTACTGATGAGAATTTTACTCCACGAGAGATTGAGCAAAAAGCTGCTGAATTGGCCTATTTCTTGCGTGTACCAATTGAAGTATTTTGAAAAAAGGAACTGAAGAATGAATACTTTGCAAGAGATAAAAAACTCAAGAATCATCTTTTTTTCTATAGCATAACTTAACTGAAGTTTCTTCAGAACGCTTACTCGAGCCAAAGCAAACGTATATGAAACAATTCTAAAACTAAATTGTTTATGTCCACAATTTTTTTTATGCGTATGTAAATCCACTTAACTCAATTCAGTAACAAATCTAAATGATAGATTCATCATATATCAAAACAAAACATTTCATCATAAAGTAAAGAATTTTTTTTTTCTAAATATTTGATATTTTGATAGAACGGGAGTTCTTTCGTCTCGAAATCCGACCACTATTAATTTGAAGAGGGCTCTTTCTTATTCTATATTCTTTCTAAATTCAAGGACTAACCGCTGTACTGAATCACAAAAAAATCCGGAAATACATCGATGACTTGTAATAGAACTTATGCTTGATAGAAATATTAGTATCATATAGAGTCGACGAATGAGGTGCGTTCATTAAAAATTTTAAAATTCACAGACGAAAAAATGGCAAAAAAGAAAGTATTAATTTCCCTTCTATATCTTGCATCTATAGTATTTTTGCCTTGGTGGATCTCTCTCTCATTTAATAAAAGTCTGGAATCTTGGTTTACTAATTGGTGGAATACTAGGCAATCCGAAATTTTTTTGAATGATATTCAAGAAAAGAGTATTCTAAAAGAATTCATAGACTTAGAGGAACTCTTACGTTTGGACGAAATGATAAAGGAATACCCGGAAACACATTTACAAAAGCCTCGCATCGAAATCTACAAAGAAACGATCCAATTGATCAAGATGCACAACGAGGATCGCATCCATACAATTTTACACTTCTCGACAAATATAATCTGTTTCGGTATTCTAAGTGGTTATTCTATTCTAGGTAATGAAGAACTTGTTATTCTTAACTCTTGGTTTCAAGAATTCCTATACAACTTAAGCGACACAATAAAAGCTTTTTCTATTCTTTTATTAACTGATTTATGTATAGGATTCCATTCGCCCCACGGTTGGGAATTAATGATTGGCTCTGTCTACAAAGATTTTGGATTTGCTCATAATGATCAAATTATATCCGGTCTTGTTTCTACTTTTCCAGTCATTTTAGATACAATTTTTAAATATTGGATCTTTCGTTATTTAAATCGTGTATCTCCTTCACTTGTAGTGATTTATCATTCAATGAATGACTGAAAAGTGATCGAACGATCCAATTATAATATTTGTTACTTTGTACATAAGCAAAACATTCAAAATTGTACTTACTACCCATCCAAGGGATTCCTCCAATATTCCAGTAAAATTATTTATATTTAATATTTAAGTAAATAGCAAAATTATAGATAGGGAACTGTACTAGCGACCTACCTAATTTTATTGTAGAAATTTTCGGGATCAATGATTGGACCATGCAAACTAAAAATACCTTTTCTTGGATAAAGAAAGAGATTACTCGATCCATTTCCGTATCGCTCATGATATATATACTAACCCAGGCACCCCTTTCAAATGCATATCCCATTTTTGCACAGCAGGGTTATGAAAATCCACGAGAAGCGACTGGCCGTATTGTATGTGCCAATTGCCATTTAGCTAATAAACCCGTGGATATCGAGGTTCCACAAGCGGTACTTCCTGATACTGTATTTGAAGCAGTTGTTCGAATTCCTTATGATCTGCAACTGAAACAAGTTCTTGCTAATGGTAAAAAAGGAGCTTTGAATGTTGGGGCTGTTCTTATTTTACCCGAGGGGTTTGAATTAGCCCCTCCCGATCGTATTTCGCCCGAGATTAAAGAAAAGATAGGAAATCTTTCTTTTCAGAGCTATCGTCCCACTAAAAAAAATATTCTTGTGATAGGTCCGGTTCCTGGTCAGAAATATAGTGAAATCACCTTTCCTATTCTTTCCCCGGACCCCGCTACTAAGAAAGATGTGCACTTCTTAAAATATCCCATATATGTAGGCGGGAACAGGGGAAGGGGTCAGATTTATCCCGACGGGAGCAAGAGTAACAATAATGTTTATAATGCTACAGCAGCAGGTATAGTAAGCAAAATAATACGAAAAGAAAAAGGGGGGTACGAAATAACCATAGCGGATGCATCGGATGGACGTCAAGTGGTTGATATTATCCCTCCAGGACCGGAACTTCTTGTTTCAGAGGGCGAATCCATCAAACTTGATCAACCATTAACGAGTAATCCTAATGTGGGTGGATTTGGTCAGGGAGATGCGGAAATAGTACTTCAAGATCCATTACGTGTCCAAGGTCTTTTGCTCTTCTTGGCATCTGTTATTTTGGCACAAATCTTTTTGGTTCTTAAAAAGAAACAGTTTGAGAAGGTTCAATTGTCCGAAATGAATTTCTAGATCTGCGGATTTATCAACATCAAGCTCTAAAAATAAACAAATTTTTGTTGGGAATTATGTAGGATCAAAAAAATTTTGCTTATTTATATTCTTTATTCTACCGGATTTCGGGAATTACTTAATACCGCATTCCTGGTCATAGTATATTGTGAAGGCGACTATTTTACTTAACTCTTCTTTATTTATTTGTTTTTTCAATCCAAATTGAAACGGTATGATATAGAATGA